CCAACCGCAATGTATCAAATAACAATTGATACCATTATTCCAACAGTAAGACCTTTATTTGATAGAGATTCTTCCTAATTACTGTGGTATGGAAAATACCGGAAAGAGTGGAAAAGAATGAAAATCTCACTGCTGATCCATTTGTGATACGTGAGTGGGAGAAAAATCCGGATCAAACCCCTTATTTACTTGACTTTGGCGAAAAAGGGGGGGCAAAATTGTCCGAAACTTTGTTATTTTAGTTAGGTTCAAGTCTGACGAGAATAATATTCTACGACTAGCAACTCATTGATTTTCAAACCGATCCATTTACTATCTATTATTTGATTTACTAATCCTTTATATTGGGATGAGTGAAAAGTCAAATGTTTTGCCAATTCCTCGTGGGGGGATGAATCAATATAATTTTGAATCAAAGCTCTGGATCTTTGTTCATCTCTCGTAGTAATAATATCTCGGGGTTTGCAGCGATAACTTGGGATATCTACTATACGACCATTAACTAAAATATGTCTATGGTTAACTAATTGCCTGGCTCCAGGAATGGTCGAAGCCATACCCAATCGAAAAAGGATGTTATCCAAACGCATCTCAAGTAGTTGTAGTAAAACCTGCCCTGTTGACCCTTTGGCTTTTCCAGCTATACGAACATATCTAAGCAATTGCCGCTCTGTCAGACCATAATGAAAACGCAATTTTTGTTTTTCTTCTAGACGAATACGATATTGAGATCTTTTCCCGGAACGCGATTGGTTTCTAAGATCACTTCCCGGTCTAGGTCTTTTACTAGTTAGTCCCGGTAAAGCTCCCAGACGGCGTATTTTTTTGAAACGAGGCCCTCGGTAACGAGACATAAAGACTCCCCCCCCCTTTTTTTATTTATTTTATTGAAATTTCATTTTACAGAATAAACCTAAGTCAGACTGAACTAAACGATAAACGAAGATAAATCTACTGAAGTACTACAAAGAAGAATGATGAATTGTATCAATATCCGGATTATTTTGTATATATAGGAAGTTAAGGATCCTTTTCTTGATTTGTTCTGTAGAGATTTCACTGCTCCAATCAGTTTTTTATTCATAGTTGTAAGTTCCCACGACATAATAGATCGGTGACCCGACATTTGTAAAAGAAAAAAGGGAGGAGTCTTTTCAATATTCCTTGATCTCAAGGAGACATTATCAATCATGGAAAAAATCGGACAAATAGAGAAAAGCCGGCTATCGGAATCGAACCGATGACCATCGCATTACAAATGCGATGCTCTAACCTCTGAGCTAAGCGGGCTCACATAACAGAAATAGTGCATAGGAATTCGGTAAACTACCGGAATCTTAACTATTAATAATTAATATTAATAGAATGAAGAATCGAATTCTATTCCATTAAAAATGATTAATTAATATCATAAGAATATTCTTATATATTAGAATAGAACTCTAACTATATAGAATTTTTATTGAAAATTTATTGAAAATTCGAGTGATTTATATTATCATTCTATTAATTCTTATTATATTTTCTATTATTATTAGATTAGAAATTTTATTATTAGAAATTTCTATTTCTTTGATTTCGAATTTAAATGCAAAATATTACATTTGAAATAATTATATATAACTATATCCATATTAGTTATAGCAGATTCTATTAATTCTAAATTCTATTAGATTAGAGCGGATCGGTCCTAAGGAAAGGATAAGATAAGAATGCAATTCAGATCATAATGAGACATTCCTCTGGTTTCATTCGGAAAGGGAGGAGATAGGACGAAAAAAAAAGAAGAATGAATATCGACCGTTCCAGTATTCCCAATCGCGCGGGAAAAATGAGAGGGAGAGAGACATGTATATGTGAGATATATCCATCCATATTGAATTGCAGATACATCAATGATAGAATCATTTCCGATTGGACCAAATACTGGCCCACCGATAGAGATGAAAGAAGATGGGTAAGAAATAGGAGCAGACACTTTTTCGATATAGGAATCAGTATCTAATGAATTCAAGGGTTCCAGGGGGGGATCACAATGAGATCTCGGCCTCATAAGGGGGATATGGCGAAATTGGTAGACGCTACGGACTTGATTGGATTGAGCCTTGGTATGGAAACCTACTAAGTGGTAACTTCCAAATTCAGAGAAACCCTGGAATTAAAAATGGGCAATCCTGAGCCAAATCCTGTGTTCAGAAAACAAGGGTTCAGAAAGCGAGAATCAAAAAAGGATAGGTGCAGAGACTCAATGGAAGCTGTTCTAACAAATGGAGTTGACTGCATTGGTGGAGGAATCGAATCCTTCTATCGAAACTACAGAAAAGATGACCCTGTATACGTACGTATACATACTGAAATATCAAATAATTAATCACGACTCGAATCCTTATTTTTTTATATGAAAAATTTAAGAATTATTGTGAATCGATTCCAAGTTGAAGGAAGAATCGAATATTCAGTGATCAAATCATTCACTCCCGAGTCTGATAGATCTTTTGAA